TACACCTACCAATTCGATACAGATTCAAGCTATTTTCTAGAATCATAGATTCTACTTGTTCCTTGAACTAAATTCTTCTTATTAGAGAAAAAATCTCTCTACCTTCTTGATCCCTCTTGCCGGATTTATCCTTTATTAATTTCCTAGCTTAATGTAACATAGAGATTAGGTATATCTTAGCAACGAATGAGTGAAAGTGGACAAAATGGAATTGAAACTCCCTTCTTTTTCTTTTCTGACGCACAAGTAACTCCCGGAAAGAATCCTATCTTTCGTATTCTTTCTATTTTTTTATTCCAATTTAATAGAATTAGAAATTTTCGTAGATTCTAGATAGGAAATCTGTATATTAATATTTCTATAGGGCGATTAGATTCGAATCCATATTATTTAAGAATCAATTATAATAAGATATATGATCGATCATATACTTGACAATTCCTATATAAAAAGTTTAGATTCTTTTTTTTATAAAAAAAGAAATAGAATTGATTATAATAAGATATATGATCAATGATATACTTGACAATTACTATATAAAAAGGTTAGAATATATAAATAAAAAAAGAAAAACAGGAGGAAAACCATCATGAAGAGGAAAACCATCATGCAACTTTTCGTTTTCCAAAGGCATCAAGTCTCCCATATTTTGATTCTTCTGGCTTGTTTCTGTTTTTTCCATATAAACTGGGTTGCAATAAAGAAAAAAATTTGCCGTCTTCTTTTGTTCGAAAAAGGGGATCCACGATATATGCTTGTCCGCAAATTCGGCTTATCTAAAAGAGTAGTTGATGTACTTTTTGATGAAGAAAGACTTCTTTTTCTTAATAAATTAATAATAATGGAAATCTACACTCGCGAGGACCTCCTAGAAATAGAAGGTTTGGAGGAGAAAGATAAAGAGGAAATTGTCAGAAAAATAGACGAATTTGTTAATAATTCGTGGGCTTTAACGGCCTTATTCTATTGTAACTTTGATAAACTGAAAGTGAAACCATGGTGGTGTAGATTGATAGTCTATATCTCTAGAAAAAGAAAAGACCCGGCTTTTCTCTTTATTTCAGAATTGAGGTTATCTACCCGAATAACTAGTTTCCTCATGGAAGAAAAGATCTATACCATCGAGGATCTTCTAATCATCATAAAGGATACTCACAGTTCGAAGTGGAGGAGATTTGTACAATCAGAAGAGTTGGCATATATAGATTTAATCGAGATCTATACAACCGTACACAATTTTCTTCATTGTTAAAGACAGACAGTCTCCGGGCGAATATGAAGCGACCGGGTACAGGTGGAATGAAAGAAAATTTCGAATCCGTTTTCTATGCGAACAAAAACGCTATAAGTCGGGTCAAGTAAGTCAGAATATTCATTACAATATTCTGCTGAATCCATTTCTTTTTCTAGGCCTGCCACTTTATCTTTTCTTTTTTAATGCGGTCTGATTTCTCATGTTACGACTTAGTATAATGTCTTTGAAATCTTTGTTATATTTTAGATTCTATTTTAGTAAGTATTTAGACTCTTTGAAAATTTTCGTGAACCCGAATAGAACTCTTCCTATTCAGCCCTTCCTATTCAGCCCTTCCTATTCAGCCCTTCCTATTCTATGCAAACCAAAAAATTAGTTTATTTACCTAATACTTATAGGACTAAATTCAAATTCAGTACCGTTGATAAGACCGCGCTTGGTAATTTCTTTACCATGGCTCCCTTCCTTCGTTTTTCTATTTTATTAGGTTGCAAAAAACGTATTAAATCGAGAGATACAAGAATCTCCGTGAATTTCGATAATTGGGATAATCCCGAAGGGTGGGATGCCCAGGAAGACCCTAGGTGGGATGACTGTGGGTGGCATGCCGGTGATGACGATGATCATGAAAGTAAAAATGAAAAAGAAAATGAGAAAGAAAGTGATAATAATCCTGGTGGATTCCACAAATATAGGCATTTGTGGGTTCAATGCGACGTTTGTTATGGTTTAAATTATAAGCCACTTTTTAATTCAAAAATGTATATTTGTGAATGTTGCGAATATCATGTGGAAATGAATAGTTCGGATAGAATTGACCTTTTGATTGATCCAGACACTTGGGTTCCTATGGATGAAGACATGGTCTCTCTGGCCATTGAATGGGATTTCGAAGAAAAAGAGGAGCCTTTTCAACTGGACCTCAGTGAATGGGAAGCTGAACTCAAAAAAGTGTACATAGAACTAGAATTACGAATACAATTAAAAAAAGAAAAAGAAAAGGCTGATCAAGAGCGTCTCGATTCAGAAGAAGAAAAGAAGATCTCGTCAGAAGAAAAAGAGAAGACCGATCAAGATCGTCTCGATTCAGAAAAACAAGATCTTCTCTATTCAGAAGAAGACGACCAGACTTATCTAGATCGTCTCGATTTAGAAGAAGAAGAGAAGATCTCTTCCGAAGAAAAAGAGAAGACTGATCAAGATCTTCTCGATTCAGAAAAAGACGAACAGACTTATCAAGATCGTCTCGATTTAGAAGAAGAAGATAAAATATCTTCGGAAGAAAAAGAGAAGACTGATCAAGATCGTCTCGATTCAGAAGAAGACGACCAGACTTATCAAGAGCGTCTCAATTCTAATCAAAGCGAGACAGGATTACCGGAGGCTATTCAAACAGGCATAGGCGAACTAAATGGTCTTCCCTTAGCACTTGGAGTTCTGGATTTTCAGTTTATAGCGGGGACTATGGGATCTGCAGTCGGAGAAAAAATTACGCGTTTGATCGAGTATGCTACCCGAGAATTTCTACCTCTTATTATAGTGTGTGCTTCTGGGGGTGCACGTATCCACGAAGGAAGTTTCAGCTTGATGCAAATGGGTAAAATAGCTTGTGCATTATATAATTATCAATTAGATGCCAAACGATTTTATATATCAATCCTCGCATCTCCTACTACTGGTGGGGTAACAGCTAGTTTTGGTATGTTGGGGAAGGTCGTTATTGCCGAACCCGAGGCCACCATTGCATTTGCGGGTAAAAGAGTAATTGAACAAACGTTGAATATAGAAGTCCCTGAAGGTGTCCAACAGACCGAATTTTTATTCGTGCAGGGAGCATTCGATCTAATCCTCCCACGTTTTTATTTAAAACGAATTCTCCATTTGATATATCTGTTAAACAATTACACTCTTTTCTTTGTTTGATTGATGAAAAGGGCGTTATTGCCGAACCCGAGGCCACCATTGCATTTGCGGGTAAAAGAGTAATTGAACAAACGTTGAATATAGAAGAAAAAGAAATAATAAAAACTTGGTCCCGGGCATCTACCATTATACCCGCAATGATCGGCCATATTATTGCTATCCATAATGGAAAAGAACATCTACCTATTTATATAACAGATGATATGGTAGGTCACAAGTTGGGAGAATTTGCACCTACTTCGAATTTCCGAAAACATACGAAAGTCGATAAGCGATCTCGTCGTTAATAAAAAATATAGATACTTATAGTAGGAGGGAACCCTTATGCTAAAGAAAAAAAAAGTTAGCATTTTAAGTTTAAGTTTCGGTAGCTACACACTATTTACCACCGCCACCGCTATGTTAAAGGTGCAATATACAAAGTCTAACTCCATCCCGGGCAATCGAACCATTATTTGTTTAATAAATTGTTTGAAGGAATCTGAGGGCAATCCTGAAGATTCCGAAAATGAAGAAAACGATTCCGAAAATGAAGAAAACGATTCCGAAAATGAAGAAAATTCGAATAATGATGAGAAATTAGAAAAATGGAATGAAATTCGAGATGGTTTCGAAAACATTTTTAATAGGAAATATGAAATTGATCAAGTTTTCCAAGATAAACTGATGACACCCGACTCTACGCAAAATTCCCTCAAGAATTTTCCGTATTTTTCGAATTATTTGCGAATATTCATTTTCTACTGGATAGACCATGAGACTTCCAAGAAGTGGCTATTCATAGACTGTGAATTTTATATTTGCAAAAGATATCTAGATTGCTTTCGCAAATACATAATTCTGATTCGAGATGAACATCCGAATCAGAATCTCGAGCAAACGGAGAGCGCTGCGCGTGACTTCAAGGACCGTGTGACATTAAAAATGAAGATGAATCGTCACAACTGTACCGGGCTAAATGCACGAAATGCAAACGACCCGGATACTTCTGAAGTAGAAAAACTACTTTCGATGGGAACCGCATATATTCTGCTCTTTCTCAAAGCGTTTTTCATTGTCGCGATCTGGGAAAAGAAAGTAGGCATATATCAACTGTCTAGGTGGGACCGCAATTTACTAATAGATGCACTTTTAATCATCCGAACTCCTGCACAAAGAATACTTCCAGACGAATTGAAATCTACCGCTCTTATTCAATTTATCGAGATGTTATTCAGGTTCGATGAACATCTCGATTTTTAGAAGTCAATCCTACTTCCAAGGTCTTTGGAAGTAGGATTTTCGAAAGTATATAAGAGGGATCTACCCCAATATATGCAGTTTTTTTCTAAGGTATACTTTTACCTTAGAATAAGGGAATTTAAATCCGATTGATCGTTGTTCGAATTAGATAAGAACAATAATCTAATTGGATTTTTCTATTAAAAAAAAAATAATAAGAAACCTTTCTTTGTCTCTTTCATTTTTTTCTCTTCAATCAAAACAAACAAATAAGCTCTTAATTCTATAGGGTTGAATAAAAATTCGATTGACTTTTTGATATAATTGCTATGCTTAGTGTGTAACTCGTTGGTTTTTTTAGGCTTAGGATTCAAAAAAGATTCCCCATAGTATGAACTAATAACTATAGAACTAATAACCAACTCATCACTTCGCATTATCTGGATCCAAAAAACCAGTCAAGATAGGATATGTTGATCATATCATTGTAGCAACTGAAATATGTTTTGCATAAACAAAAGAAAAACCAATTGGATTCTAAGCTGTGAAGCAAAATAAAGAAAAAAGGTGTGGATAGAGGGGGGAGAGAAAGAGAGAAAAAGAATATCAATGATATAGAATTCCAGTATGTAAGGTCTATGAGTCATCTCATAAAAGGCAATGTAATAAAGCATCAAGACTTATTCATCCATAATGAAATGAATCTGTCCATAGAATAGAACAAAAAAAATCAAGAGACTCGAGCCAATAAAGACTGAGAAGATTGACTCAAGAACAAATTTCATTAAGGTCTCCATTGTTGAATGCAGACCTAACCATTAAACAAGAAGCGATGGGAACGATGGAATCCGTGAATGCAGAAAATTCTATTGAAAACGAATCCTAATGATTCATTGGTTGGGATGGCGGAAGTAACCGAAAATAAATTCATGTATTCTGAGAAGTCATGAACTAACCCTACAACTGAAATAGATATAGAGTAAATATTCGCCCGCGAAAACTTTATTCTCTTGGATTACTAAATTTTGGACAATCTTATATGAGAAAAGGAAAAAGGGGTTATGTTATGAAAAACAATATTATATTATCTGTAAACTATATATATCTATAAATATAAATTTATAGATATACATATATCTATATGTATAATATAATTATAAATGCAAAATATCCAAACAAGGTATACAAAGATTAAATGAAATCTCAAAAAATATCGGGATTTAATCTATTGTTTAATCGATTGATTGAATCGAATATTGATTAAACATGTATATTTTAATTCAAATTAAAGATTTGAAATCCTTTTATTCGCGAGGAGCTGGATGAGAAGAAACTCTCACGTCCGGTTCTGTAGTAGAGATGGAATTCAGAAATAACCATCAACTATAACCCCAAAAGAACCAGATTCCGTAAACAACATAGAGGAAGAATGAAGGGAATATCTTATCGAGGGAATCATATATGTTTTGGTAAATATGCTCTTCAAGCACTTGAACCCGCTTGGATCACCTCTAGACAAATAGAAGCAGGGCGACGAGCAATGACACGAAATGCACGTCGTGGTGGAAAAATATGGGTACGTATATTTCCCGATAAACCAGTTACAATAAGAACGACAGAAACACGTATGGGTTCGGGTAAAGGATCTCCTGAATATTGGGTAGCTGTTGTTAAACCAGGTCGAATACTTTATGAAATGGGGGGAATCACAGAAAATATAGCCAGAAAAGCTATTTCGATAGCGGCATCCAAAATGCCTATACGAACTCAATTTATTATTTCAGGATAAGAATGTCAAACCAAAGGAATAGGGCTTGGGAATGAAAAAATCACAGGTTTCTTTTTTTGAACAAAGAATATTTCTTTTTTTTTCTTCGCTCTTTGCATTGAAAGAACAGATAAAAAAAATGATTCAACCCCAGACCTATTTGAATGTAGCGGATAACAGTGAGGCTCAAGAATTAATGTGTATTCGAATCATAGGAGCTAGCAATCGCCGATATGCTCATATTGGTGACGTCATTGTTGCTGTGATTAAAGAAGCAGTACCACCAAATAAGTCCCTACAAAAATCAAAAAAACACGCGCCCCTAAAAAAATCTGAAGTAGTCAGAGCTGTAATTGTACGTACCTGTAAAGAACTTAAACGTGGCAATGGTATGATAATACGATATGATGACAATGCTGCAGTTGTCATTGATCAAAAGGGAAATCCAAAAGGAAGTCGAGTTTTTGGTCCGATCGCCTTGGAATTGAGACAGTTAAATTTTACAAAAATAGTTTCATTGGCTCCCGAGGTATTATAATTCTATATATAATATAGAATAGTAATACACTATAAGACCATGATATAGTTGTAGTTAGGGTATTGGAAAGAAATAGATTAAGATTAATTAGTAGATTGTGTCTCACGCATATACCTTTAAGAATTCACAAACAAATAAAAAACGTAAAAAAAGGAAAACATGTTGATTATATCCAAATTGTAAGGCACCAATAATATTAATCCATCATGAATAGAGACACTATTGCTGAAATACTAACGTCTATACGAAATGCTGACATGAATAGAAAAAGAGTAGTTCGAGTAGCATCTACTAATATTACCGAAACCGTTGTGAAAATCCTTTTACAAGAAGGTTTTATCGAAAACGTGAGGAAACATCGAGAAAGCAACCAATCTTTTTTGGTTTCAACCCTTCGATATAGAAGGAATAGGGAAAGCATAAACATTTTAAATTTAAAACGGATCAGTCGACCGGGTCTACGAATTTATTCTAATTATCAACGAATTCCTAGAATTTTAGGTGGAATGGGAATTGTAATTCTTTCTACTTCTCGAGGTATAATGACAGATCGAGAGGCTCGACTAAAAAAAATAGGAGGAGAAATTTTGTGTTATATATGGTAATAATAATAATAATAATAATAATACCTTTTATATTTAACTTGGATATGGAATATCTGTTTTTTCAAAAAAAGAACAAGAGGAGATTAATTTATCTCCTTTTATTAATTAATACCCTTAGAAGGATTTTTAGGAGGATTTTATATAAAATAAAATGAGCAAGAAAGAGGAAAAACGCATTTTTGAAGGTTTAATTACTGAATCGCTTCCCAATGCTATGTTCCGGGTTCTTTTAGATAAAGATAATAGAGTTATTTTAGGTTGTATTTCAGGAAAAATCCGACGTGGTTCTATACGGATATTACCAGGAGATAGAGTCAAAATTGAATTAAGTCAATATGATGACGCACGAGGACGTATAATTTTTCGACTCCCTCCCAAGAAGCCTTCAGAGAATTAGGCGGTTTGTCAACCCTAACATTCCTTTGATGGGAATACGATTCAAGATTCAAAATTTCACTAAACTTTTTTTCTTCCAAGAAGAAGATTCTAAATTGCGGTAAGGAATGGCAAATATGAAAATAAGAGCTTCTGTTCGTAAAATTTGTGAAAAATGTCGAATAATCCGTAGGCGGGGGCGAATTAGACTAATTTGTTCCAACCCCAAACATAAACAAAGACAGGGATAATCTAAAAGAAACTCTCTAAAAGACCCAATCTACAAATAAAAAAAGGGATCCAGTTTGATAGGAAATGGATATATCCATATATTTCTAACTTATATTTATGAAATGATAAAACATGCCAAAAACTATACGTAGAATCGATTTCCGTACGAATCGACGTATTAGTTCACGTAAGAATACACGTAAACTAACAAAAGGAGTTATTCATATTCAAGCAAGTTTCCATAATACCATTGTGACTGTTACAGATGTAAGAGGTCGAGTGGTTTCTTGGTCCTCTGCCGGTACTTGTAGATTTAGAGCTAAAAGAAGAGGGACCCCTTTTGCTGCTCAAACCGCAGTGGTAAATGCTATTCGTCCAGTAGTGGATCAAGGTCTGAAACGAGCAAAAGTCATGATAAAAGGGCCCGGTCGAGGAAGAGACGCAGCATTACGAACTATTCGTAAAAACGGTATACGATTAACTTGCATACGGGATGTAACCCCTATGCCACATAATGGCTGTAGACCTCCTAAAAAAAGACGTGTGTAAAAATAAACATTGCACAAATTTCAACAGAAAGAAACGATTCAATATAAAAAATCCAATCAAACAAGAGAAAAAATTCAATAACCTAATCAACTATATATTACTATGAGTCAAAAAAACAGAAGAGGATTTCCTCGGAGATTGCAGTGGAAGTGTGTTGAATCAAGGGTAGACAGTAAACGTCTTTATTATGGGCGCTTTAGCTTGTTTCCACTTAGGAAAGGTGAAGCCGAAACCTTAGGCATTGCTATGCGAAGAGCTTTGCTTGGAGAAATAGAAGGAACATGTATCACACGCGCAAAATTCGGGAGAGTAAGAGTAACACACGAATATTCTTCCATAGCGGGTATTAAAGAATCCGTCAATGAAATTTTAATGAATTTGAAAGAAATTATATTGAAAAGCAATCTATATGGACCTTGTAGCGGGTTGATTTGGGTACAAGGTCCTAGAGATGTAACTGCTCGTGATATCATGGTAGCTCCTTATGTGGAAATCGTTGATAATACACAACATATAGCTAGCTTGACGAAAAGAATTGATTTATATATAAAATTAGAAATTCAGAAAAACCGCGGTTATCAAATAAAAAGTCCAAAAAATACCTTACAAGATGGAAGTTATCCTACAGATGCTGTATTCATGCCTGTTCGAAATGCCAATTATAATATTTATTCTTATTTGGATAGGGTTGCAAGAGAAGAGATACTTTTTTTTGAAATATGGACAAATGGAAGTTTAACTCCTAAAGAAGCACTTCATGAAGCTTCACGGAAGTTGGTTGATTTATTTAGTCCCTTTTTAAATACAGAAGAAGAAAACGTCCATTTAGACGAAAATCAACACAAGATTAATTTACCACTTTTTACCTTTCATGAAAACGTAGAGAAATGCAAAAAAAAAAAAAGACTTTCATTTGATTTTGATTGACGAATTAGGATTGCCTCCCAGAATCTATAATTGCCTCAAAAGAAAAAATTTTCCTTATACAGTATCATCGTACCGTTAACGATCTTTTGAATTATATATAATAATAAGAATCTAGTTTTTTAGTTCTAGCCCCATAGAACTAAAAAATTTTATCCTAAAAACCCGTGGAGGTACCAAAAAATGCAAAAAATTGGCAAAATACTGCAGGCGATAGCCAGCTGGATCAAAATCAACCAAAAGGAAATATTGGGATTCCTTTGGGATATAGCCGTCTGGAGTCGCGCACTAATCGGAACAACTTTTATTATATCTATAAATTTGGTATTGTACTGCGATAAGTTCGAAATGGAAGATATATTCTATAGATTAGGACCGCTTTTTTTCACAAGTTTGGTCCTACATTTTATTTACTATGGAATATATTTTCTCTTTTCGAAAATGTAATGGAAAGAATAAGTCAGTGAAAGGATCTCCTAGACCCAGGAAAACATGCACGAAAGACAAAGAATGCCTAAATAGCATAAGCACATGGATAAGGTCACGTCAATTTTGGATCCAAATTCGAGATTTTCCTTATACAGTATCATTGTATCGTTAATGATCTTTTGAATTATATATGATAATAAGAATCTATTTTTTTAGTTCTATCCCTGGGTAGGGGATAGAACTAAAAAATTTTATCCTAAAAACCAGTGGGGGTGACAAAAATGCCACTTTTTCATAGTATTAGTCAAAAAAATAAGATTAGGATTCCAAAAGTGCCTGTTGTTCTGTCAGAAGACCAAGAAGAAGAAGAAATCGACTTCGAAGAAATCGAAATCGAAAAAGAAATGGCAATCGAAAAGGAAGAAGAAAAAGTAAAAGTACGTTGGATTAACTTACACAAGTTTCTTTTTGAAGCTGGGATTGTTTTTTTAAGCGAAAAGCTTAATAGGAAAAAAGGTAAAATCATATTAGGTCTTATTACTTATCTAGCGATATTACATCCTATCGGAGAGTTGCATTTGTTTCTAAACAACTGTGTTTCGGGGTGCCTACGAACAGCTGTTACAATGCACGATGCAATCCAACAGCTGCCAAGACCCGGATATACAGTAGGATGTGGAATGACTGCTTCAGTAGGATCGCTTATCCTCGTTTCAGGACACGAACGCCTAGCGCAACCTCACGCTAGGATCTTGATTCAGAAACCTAAATTAAAATTTCCAATTAAAAGAAAGAAAAAGAATCCTAATAAAAGAATTATTATCGGTAAAAAGGGTAAAAAGAAAAGAAAGAATCTTAGGCGCTACTTTGATGTTCACGAGGCTAAAAAGCAGTTTGATATTCTTACTGAATACTTCCACGAGATTTTTGTAGAAAAAACAGGGCAATCCTACGATATTATACAAAAAGACCTGCAAGAAAATGTTGTGATGTCAGCAAAGGAAGCCCAAGATTATGGAATTATTGATCGTCTTACGACAGATTTTAAAATGCAATCTTTGTTACACAAAGCTTTATTACCAAATTTAGATGGTAATTTCGAAGAAAATCGAGATGATACTCCAGGATGGAGATAGGGGGTATTTATTTTAGATATCAAATTCATCAAATTCATATTAGAAAAGCTGTGTTTTTTAGCAGTGTGGAGTGGGAGAGCAACCGGAATGTCCCCTTTTGTGGCTATTTTTCGGATAGTGTTTACTAATTTCTCCATAAAAGAGGTAGTGGTTTATATGACAACACTATTTTAAGTTACTTGTGTTCTGAATTTTCTTTACGTTTTGTTGTACGCTATCTTTGGAACTGCATAAGATAAGATAGAAAATTTGTAATCAACAAGTAATTAATTTAGCAGAATCAAAGTTAAAATACGAAGAATAGGGTTTTCTTTGGTGGCAGCGGATAATTCTATTTTGACTAATATTCTTAATTAGTAATTAAGAATATTAGTCAAAATAGTGCATTTTTTTGAGGGAAATTATCTATGATCTATATATTAATATTATCGTAATATAAATAGAAGATCAAAAGTATTAATAAAAAAATGCGCAAATCGTAGATAAAATAACTGATCAGCCCAACAGTCTTAGGCATCATTTTTCCTTTTTATTTTATACGAAAAAAAGTCGTATGGAAAAAACTCGTATGGAAAAAAAGAAAAGAAGAAAAAAAAATAGCTGTAAAATATGGTTAGAGACAAAACAAACCCTGAGATTGCAGGATATTCTGATCCAACGCCAAGAACTAAAAGAGGTTTTGGTTGAGGGAAAGGACAGATGGCCCCAATACTCTTTAATTCTAGAGACGTATTTAGACTATGACTTCGAATTAATTATCGAAGAAGAGATTGTATACCATATACAGGTATTCCCGCGAAACCAGAAATGATAGTAAAAAAAGGGTCTCGGAGAACCGGGAAAGCAAGGACGAAAGACAGATCAGAAAAAGAATGCCTACAAGCATAAGCACATGGATAAGGTCACGTTAATTTTGGATCCAAATTCGAGATTTTCCTTATAAAGTATCATCGTATCGTTAACCATTTTTTTGTTCTATCCCTGGGTAGGGGATAGAACTATACAATTTTATCCCAAAGACCTTGGAGGTAACAAAAATGCCACTTAAGATTCAAAATGTGACTTCTTTTGAGGATCCAGAAGAACAAGAAGAAGAAATCGACTTCGAAGAAGAAATCGACTTCGAAGAAGAAGAAATCGACTTCGAAGAAGAAGAAATCGACTTCGAAGAAGAAGAAATCGACTTCGAAGAAGAAGAAATCGACTTCGAAGAAGAAAAAGAATATTGGATTAAGTTACGCAGTATGCTTTTGTACAAAAGGGTTCTTATTTTAAGAAAAGTGACTAGGAAAAGGGGATATTTCATAACATCTATTATTTTCCATCTGACTATGAAAGATTATACCCAACCTGTAAATTTGCTTCTAAACAATTGCGTTGCCGGACACCTAGCAACTGCAATTACAGTACAAGAGGCAATCCAAGGGATGCCAACAGACATAAATACAATAGTATGTGGAATGACTGCTTCAGTGGGATCTTTTGTCCTACTTTCAGGAGACATGCGCCTAGCAGAGCCTCGCGCTAGGGTGCTGATTCAGAGACCTAAATTTCGAATGAAAAGGAAAAAGAAAAAGAAAAAGAAAAGGAGGCTTGAGTTCCGTAAGTTTAAGTTCGGGCGTCGGAAGTCCATGGACGCGCTTCGTCGTATTGAGGACTACATCTGCAAGATTTATGTAGAAAAAACGGGGCAATCCTACGATATTATACAAGAAGACCTGAAGAGAACGCGGTTGATGTCAGCAAAAGAAGCCCAAGATTATGGAATTATTGATCGTATTATGACGGTGGATAATATTATCTTACCAGAAGAAAATCTAGTTCCAGTGGGTATTGAGTTTCCTTCTTTGTTTATTAATTAAATCTTTGTCAAAATTCGACAAAAATCTAGATGCTAATCTAGAAGAAAATTTAGATTTTCTTCTAGATGAAAATCCGGAAGAAAATAGGATTCCCGTGGGTTTTGAGTTTCCTTCTTTGTTTATTAAATCTTTGTTCGATTTCAACAAAAATCTAGACGATAATCCAGATGGAGATAATACAGAAGACCAATAAAAAAATTCTACTGGCAAGGCTTATTTTTTTAGTAACCTGGAATGCCAAAGCGTGCGTACTGTCCCCTTTAAGTGGCTATTTTTCTATTGATTTTTACCTCGACCCCCCCCAAAAAAAAAAAGATATTTTTTAACTTAATTTTTTTATCGTGCGGAACTGCATAAGATAAGATAGAAATTTGTAGTCAACAAGTAATTGGTTTAGCAGAATCAAAGTCAAAATACGAAGAATAGGGTTTTCTTTGGTGGCAGGGGATAATTCTATTTTGACTAATATTCTTAATTACTAATTAAGAATATTAGTCAAAAGAGTGCATTTTTTTTGCGGGAAATTGGGCAAATAAAACGAATTTCATCTTTCATGGACGTTGCTAAGATCTTTCCATTTAGCAGCACCTTAGGATGGCATAGCCTTAAAGTGAAGGAAGTGAAAGACGAGGTTCAAATGAATTTCGTATCGAGATTGGTTGAAAGGCTTGATTTTATGTTGCCTTTAAGGCAACCTAAGAACCTTCTCGTTGCACTTGACAACTCATCATTTTTCAGATAGTATCTTTGAAAAAAGCAAAATAGTGTGGTCGGGAAAGTTAGAGCATATACAAATTGAAATATTAATATACAGATTCAGTAGATAGAATCTATGGAAACCCATTATTCAATTAAAATAAAAAAATTGAAAAAGAAATGAAAATGATAGTAGTACAGCTTAAACCCCCTTATTTCGGTTTCGATGACAGCGTATTCATCAAGCCGTCGTCGTGTGTAGCGAGTAAGGCAATAAGGTTTCTGTTAGTGCTATACTTTGTCGTTCATAGTAAGGTTTAGAAGATAATCCGAATCGAATAATTCAAAAAAATCTTATAATAACATTGTGTAATTTATACAATATTGTTTATTATACAAATATTCTATTCTCTTCATTTTGTCTTAATTCTTTAATTCTATAAGGTTCAATAATCGATTAAATACATTATTCTAAATAAATACATATAAAAAAAAAAGGGGTTTATGGTAAAAAATTCATTTATTTTCGTTATTTCACAAAAAGAAAAGGAAGAAAACCAGGGATCTGTTGAATTTCAAGTATTCCGTTCTACCAATAAGATACGAAGACTTTCCTTACATCTGGAATTGCACAAAAAGGACTATTTATCTCAGAGAGGTCTGCTAAAATTTGTATCAAAACATCTAAAAAAAAAAAAAGTAAAGGAGCAATGTACCATGAATGGAATCAAATATGCAGTATTTACAAACAAAAGTATTCGGTTATTCGAGAAAAATAATAATACTATTAATGTCAAATCAGGATTAACTAATATATTAAATATAAATATAAAAAACTATTCCACTAAAATAGAAAGGGGGGGCCGTAAATATGGGAATAAAAGCATTTATTTATAAACTACTTAACAGAATATTAAATTCTGTTATGGGGTCTGGACTTTTTTGTGGATTTATAACCGCATCCACCGTAGGTCTCGGATATTTCTTCGTTGTATCCAGCTTCTTCAAAAAAGACATCCAGAAACGGGTAGCAGCAATGACTGGTTTTCTTATGGGACAGTTCGTGATGTTCACATCGATCTATGATGGGCCGCTACATCAAGTATTAGTTCAACCTCATAACCTAATTATGCTATTTCTAAGCTCGTTTTTCGTTCAGCTCTTCTGGACCAATCTAAAAACTTTGCGCAACACGGAGTTTTTGCATCCTGAAGATGCTATCATTAAAAGAAGGCGCGTGCTCCGCCTTCAATTGGAATTTATGCTGAATTTCTTTGTGCAATTATGCAACCCCTACCTTGAACCTGATTCAATGGTACCCAGATTAGTCAGCATTTTTCTCTACAACAACGAGAATAAGATCTTATTTGTAATATATAGTTTTGTTGGTTGGTTAATTGGTCACGTTTTCTTCATGATTTTGTTTATGAAATTGTTACAATTCATAATAGATTGGGTACGTAATCATTTTTTTGAATCTTAAATTAAATAAGTGAAATAGAGAAAGCTTTCTCTATTTCACTTATTCGACTGGATCTTACGGAGCCTGCTCATGTACGACATGATTCGGATCTGATCATAGAAAAGATTCTCTTCAACTGAACCAGCCTATCCTTTGTATGGCGCTTGCACGGTGGTTGGAACAAAAGACACATTTGATTGTTAATTCCAATGTGGCAGATAGATAAAGGAATCTATCTGCACAGACGAATCAATCGTTCAAGTCATAATCAAAAAATGAAATTATGAAAAACCTTTTGCTTGGTTATATTCTTTTTCTACAAGATGGGGGAAATTCCTTCTACCGCATTCATAGTTATGAAAAATGGAAAGAGGCCTTGGACCTAATCATACCATTCCATTACATTATATTGACAATTTCAAAAAACTGATCATACTATGATCATAGTATGATGGCAGTCAGACAAGTATGCCCCCATCGTCTAGTGGTTCAGGACATCTCTCTTTCAAGGAGGCAGCGGGGATTCGACTTCCCCTGGGGGTAGGGTACTACGAAAGGAAGTTGATCATGGATTACCAATAAGCCTAAACAGTATTCTTCCTGGGTCGATGCCCGAGCGGTTAATGGGGACGGACTGTAAATTCGTTGGCAATATGTCTACGCTGGTTCAAATCCAGCTCGGCCCAAAAATTTGGCAATCTACCATGAGATGGTATAAACCCTTGCCCTTCAGAAATACCTGATACAGAGGAATAAAAAAGAATCTAATTTTCGGATATATCCCTTATTTCCCTGGGATTGTAGTTCAATTGGTCAGAGCACCGCCCTGTCAAGGCGGAAGCTGCGGGTTCGAGCCCCGTCAGTCCCGACGGATCCAATCAATCAATACATCAATTCAACTCCCTCTTTTCTATGAAAGCTGGTACAGAGGACACAGCCAGATTTCATTCCCAAAAGGTATCTTTTTTTTTTTCTTTCCCATTTCTCATCAAACAAATAGATGAAAATTTTCATTACTTCAACTAGAAACCGATTGATGGGAGAAAGACATACGTGAATTAGTACAATTCTTGGTAGCATTATATTCAGTATTCCAAAAGATAGAGATACTGGGTCTGATTTTTCGATTGCTCCCGATCCAAGGAACAGAATATGGAATAGAGTACCATATATTTCCCGGGAGCACATACACAAATAGAATTCGTTTATTGTACAGCCCAAAATGAATTTAATCGAAATCTCACCCCTGGACTACTTTTCTTTTCTAGATTCAACTATCTTCTTTTCTGGCTCTGATTTTGTGTAACCTCAATTACTAATTTGAATTTGTCAAAAAAATTTCATGCAAATTGCATACTGAGCTTTTGATATATCTGTCCTAGTACTAATAATCTAAGGAAGAAAGATAAAAGAAAGCTAAAGATCAACCAAAGACTTCACCCCTCTTAGTGAGGGAATGCAGAATTTTTTCCTTCCTATTTTCCATTTATTTTACGAGTTTCATCGAAACCCAAAAATGGATGGAATATTAGATGCTTTCTACCGAGATTCATCTTTATCACAATTCTTTGTATTCCGAGAAAATTATATCATTAAAAAACGTAGTTTAGAACTTAACTTCTTTCTTTTTCCCTTTCACTCACTTCTATTGTTTATTTGGGTTTGTGAATAATAGAAGTCGAACGATAGTCAGAAGATACTTCATCTGATAATGATACAAGGAAGGGGTGGGGTAGGTTATAGAAAAAAAGAATGGAACAGAATGATAAAGAAAAGAATTCTTGATTGGATCAGGAATCCTATTTTGTATTAGGTCTGGATAAAAGATCTTCCTATGGTATACTATTCAATTCTCGACAATGAATTGATTTGATAGGTCTGATATTGTTCATGATATTGATCCAATTTAATAATATCATCGAGAGTTAATTCATCCATTGAATTTAGAGGCGAAAGTTTTATCATCTCTATGGGATTAAATCCCGAGTTATTGTATTGTGAGGTAAAAAACACTGAGATTATGGAAGTAAATATTCTTGCATTTATTGCTACTGCACTGTTCATTCTAATTCCGACAGCTTTTCTACTTATCATTTACGTAAAAACAGTCAGTCAAAATGATTAAAAATTCCTATTCATTAAAAAAATTTGAATGAAACGCGACTTTTGAGTTCTTATCAATGATTGAAGAAAGAAAATGAAAAGAATTCCAATTTCGTGTCTTAAATGAAATGAGCGGACTCAAATCGGCAGTATTCAATGCGATCTGATAGTATGGTAGAAAGAAATATATGAATCGTTCTTTCTACCATACTCTCTATTATGGTATTTTTAGAGTGTATACTCGATAATAAAAGTTTAATATGGATCACTCTCCAATATTATCTGCATATATGATATGCAGATATCTATTCCATATATGGAATGGACATAGAACCCAATTCCATTTCTTTTCTACATCTATTTGTTCCGATCAATCTGAAATAATTGAAAGAGGGCTTTTACTCTTATGTTTCTAATTCTTCGATTTCTTATTATTTCCAACATGAATCTCCGTATCTATTGAAATAATCAATCAAGGAAAGTTTCTTAATAATAAGAAGAAAGTGGTTTTTTCGTTTAGCATTTCCAAGAAGTAATTGATTGAGCCATTGACAGGGCTTCTACGGGAGCTTCTTCGAATAATTTCGAAAGAGAATAGTAAATCTTATCCATTTTTAACAGAGTTTTAACGCTTGAACCATGAGATGAAATGAGTCGATAAAGCCTAAATCAAATTTGAAAAATAATAAAACAAGTGAGAAATGCACAATATGGGACTCTCCCAAGGCAAGATCTTATTATACTATCTCGTTAAACAACCACTATTTCTATATCGTTTCTCATAGAAAGTGTGTATACATTTAACAGAACAACTTCTTCTTTAAACAGTAAGGAGGGAAAGAAATAAAAAGGGGTCCGGTCTTCCTCATTGTACATTTATACTTCTGGTAAGAGCCCATTCGTTGAAATAGAAAATTTAGGAAGAATTTGGTTGGAATAAATTTCCTATCATCTGTATCCCCTTTCAAAATACAAACATGGGAATCATTGAAATATCTCTTTGATTGAAAAAGTATTATTCATATAATACATTAATTACACTAGAATCCAATGAAATTTAAAAATGACGCTATTTTTATTTGGTTTTAAATCGTTAAAAATGCTTTGCAGAACGATCTAAAAAACAATTGATACAGTTTTTGTCATCAACTCAATTAAATTAGTAGTACTTCTAGAGTCCACTTCTTCCCCATACTACGAGTGAAAGAGAAAATGTAAAGACTACCATTAAAGCAGCCCAAGCGAGACTTACTATATCCATGTGAATTATGTCCCCTATTTCGATCAGTATTAAATAATTTTTACATTATTACTCACTAATAATAGTAGAATTGATGGGTCAGAGTCAAAAAGGAATTCGGACCCAACACTCTTGATGAACCAATCCAATAAACCCATTTATAAAAAACCTTTGTGTTATTAAAAAATGAAAATAATATCGCTAATAAAATATATGTTGGATGATACAAATAATCGTGAAAATGAAAGAGAAAGTAATAATGAAATAAATAATGAAATAAGGGAGCAATAACCTCTTGTTCCTATATGATTTCGAATCGGGAAAGATTAAATACAACAATAAAAATAGAGGGTGACATTTCAAAGGAATGTTACTAATCGAAGATGTAGGAATAGGCTAATTTGTTCCTATTCTTTTTTTTGTCGACCTTTATAATAATTTATATAAAGAAAAAGCATAAAAAGATAGATCACTATCTATTCCATACCTCTATTTCCCATTTGATCGATCTCCCAATTGTCTATATGAAAGAGTCGGGCGGAAGTTGATTATGTTCTTTTCTTGACTGGGGTTTTGTTGAAAAGAATTTCTTTTTGTACTTAAAAACAATCAATTATCCATCCAATCAAATATTGCTTGGATGCCTAAGCATTCAGAGACTGTGCTTAGTCTGTATATAAATTGCAGCCCTTCTCTCCCTAAAATCTTTCCTTGCATCTAGGATTCGTGGATTTACAATCCTTTTAAAAACCCCCATCAAACCTGATGCTTAGAATCAAACAAGTATCAACAGTCCTTTTTCTCTGCTTCTGCTGGGGAATAATCGGGCTAGTTATATTAGCAGAACAGAATAGGAGATTTTGAGTCTTTTGTTGATTAGGCGACACCCAGATTTGAACTGAGGAAAAAGGATTTGCAGTCCCCCGCCTTACCACTCGGCCATGTCGCCAAAGGGATATAAAATAGATGAAATCTTTCCCCTTTTGGGTTAAAGTAGTGAACTTATTTTTTTTTTGTACTTGCATTTTGTATCCAGTTTTACTTAATCCCTTTCCTAACGGAAATCCTTCTTTTTTTTTGATTGGATTTGATTCACTTCTTCGATTGATTGTATAGTATCTCAAAACACACAATGCCTAAAAACTTCTCCTCCCTTTTCTATTGAAAAAAATGTGGATTTTAAGTCACAAAAACCGAAATTCACGAAAAATTTGAACCATTAACTATTGACTGCTGACTGTTAATTCAGCAGCGATTCTTGGATTTTAATCTCCATTTTTGTTTTCATACTGACATAAGAAAATACAAATTGATATAGAACTCATCAATATGGATTCTTTTCAATAAAATAAAAAGTCCTTCGGAATTGCAATTATAACAGCAATTATGAGTATATGTAAACATAAGTATATGTAAACCCGAAAATAGAAATTGTTCCAAAGATATCTACATGGGGTATTTTTTTTCTATATGTTATCTATAGAGAATTCTCCAGCAATTATCATGCTTCTATTTTTCATTAAATAAACGGACATTGAATAAAAAATAGAAATTTGGATAGAGCACGACCCCCACTGCCCCGAATAGAACGACAATAAGTAGGAAGAAGGATCTATATCGATAACTATATCTACACATGTTTAATAAATACAACCCCTCTTCTATACCTCACAATTGTATTTT